AATTGATTGAGAAATCCATTTCCAATAATGAAATAAATCGAGAAAAAATTAATAATAATAATAAAATTCACTTTATGTTTCTTTCGACTATAAAAAAGTCACTTTATAATATTAGTAATAAAAATTCACATATTTTTTGTGATTTATCCTACTTGTCACAAGCATATGTATTTTACAAAATATCACAAACCCAAGTTCTTAATTTGTCTAAATTTAGATCTGTTCTTCAATATAACACAACGTCTTGTTTCCTTAAGACTAAAATAAAGGACTATTTTAGAACACTAGGAATATTTCATTCGGAATTAAAACATAATAAACTTCAGAGTTATAGAATCAATCAATGGAAAAACTGGTTAAGACGGCATTATCAATACGATTTATCTCAGATTAGATGGTCTAGATTAATGCCAAAAAAATGGCGAACTAGGGTTAATCAAAGTTGTATGGCTCAAAATAAAAATAGAAACTTAAACAAATGGAATTCATATGAAAAAGACCAATTAATTCATTACAAAAAAGAAAATGATTCGGAACTCTATTCATTATCAAACCAAAAAGAGAATTTTAAAAAATGTTATAGATATGATCTTTTAGCATATAAATCGATTAATTATGAAAACAAAAGTGACTCATTTATTTCTTTTATTTCTAGATTACCCGTTCAAGTAAAGAAGAACTTAGAAATTGCGTATAATTCCAACCCGTCCAAACACAACTTTGTTGATATGCCCGGCAATCTTCATATCAATAATTATCTAAGAAAGGGCAATATTATAGATATAGAAAGAAATTTCGATAGAAAATATTTTGATTGGAAAATTATACATTTTTCTCTTAGACAAAAAGGAGATATTGAGGCCTGGGTTAAGATCGATACCAACAGTAATACAAATACTAAAATTGGTATTAATAATTATCAAATAATTGATAAAAAGGGGGTTTTTTATCTTACAACTCATCAAAATCCAGAAAAAACTCAAAAAAATTCTAAAAAAGTATTTTTTGATTGGATGGGAATGAATGAAAAAATATTTAATCGTCCCATATTGAATCTGGAATTTTGGTTCTTCCCAGAATTTGTACTACTTTATAATGTCTATAAAATAAAACCGTGGATTATACCAAGCAAATTCCTTCTTTTAAATTTGAATACAAATGAAAATGTTAGTCAAAATAAAAACCAAAAACAAAACTTTTTTCTACCATCAAATAAAAAAATGAAGAATCGAATTCAAGAAGCAAAAGAACCCGCAAGTCAAAGAGAGCGTGGATCAGATATAGAAAACAAAGGAAATCTGGGCCCTGGTTTCTCAAAACATCAAAACGATCTTGAAAAAGATTACGTGGAATCAGACACAAAAAAGGGTAAAAATAAAAAACAATACAAAAGCAACACGGAAGCAGAACTAGATTTGTTCTTGAAACGTTATTTGCTTTTTCAATTGAGATGGACCGATGCTTTGAATCAAAGAATGATCGAAAATATCAAGGTATATTGTCTCCTGCTTCGACTGATAAATCCAACCAAAATTACTATATCGTCAATTCAAAGAAGAGAAATGAGTTTGGATATAATGCTGATTCAGGCAAATTTACCTCTTACAGACTTGATGAAGAAGGGGGTATTGATTATCGAACCTATTCGGTTGTCTGTAAAAAATAATGGACAATTTATTATGTATCAAACCATAGGTATTTCATTGGTTCATAAAAGTAAACAACAAACTAATCAAAGATACCGAGAACAAAGATATGTTGATAAAAATAATTTTGATTTGCTTGTTCCTGAAAATATTTTATGGTCTAGACGTCGTAGAGAATTGAGAATTCGAAGTTTTTTTAATTCTTTGAATTGGAATGTCGTCGATAGAAATTCAGTATTTTGCAACGAAACCAATGTAAAAAACTGGAGTCAATTTTTGGCTGAAAGGAACCCCCTTTATAAAGATAAAAATGAATTAATTAAATTTAAGTTCTTTCTTTGGCCTAATTATCGATTAGAAGATTTAGCTTGTATGAATCGTTATTGGTTTGATACCAATAATGGTAGCCGTTTCAGTATCTTAAGGATACATATGTATCCACGATTGAAAATTAATTGATAGTACTATATACCCTGTCTCGTATAGAGTATCTGAAAGCCAACAAATGCACACATACCTTGTTTTACATCCCATTCGAATCTAATTCGAGTAGACGATACTAAATCAATAAAATAAGGTATCGATTAGATCTAGAAATGAATCAACAGAATCTTCTTCATTTTAGGATTTTAGGTTTCAAGTATTCGCTTTTGTGAATGAAAAAAACGTACCTACCACCCTTTTGGATTCCTATCTGAATCAAATTTAAAATTTGATTCATTTACTGGAATTGATAAAATTAGAGGTTCATAAAGAAATTTAGTCTATATACCACGTTCAAATTACTGCCATTATTATTACTGATCAATAAAATTCGAAAAAAAAAATCCATATCTGTAAAATAAAGAAAGGGGAAATTCATTTATGGTAAAAAATTCTGTCATTTCAGTTATTTCTCAAGAAGAAAAGAAAGGATCTGTTGAATTTCAAGTATTCAATTTCACCAATAAGATACGGAGACTTACTTCACATTTAGAATTGCACAAAAAAGACTATTTATCTCAGAGAGGTTTGAAGAAAATTTTGGGAAAACGTCAACGGCTGCTAGCTTATTTGTCAAAAAAAAATAGAGTACGTTATAAAGAATTAATTAATCAGTTGGACATTCGAGAGACAAAAACGCGTTAATTTGATTAAATTAATTTGAAGAGTTATTTCATTTTCACTTATATGTTTCGATTAAATTTTGATGAACTTCTTTTAACTTTCAGTAATTCATGGAAGAATGAATCGTTAAAAAACTTATGACTGCACCAACTACAAGAAAAGACCTCATGATAGTCAATATGGGGCCTCAGCACCCATCAATGCACGGTGTTCTTCGACTCATCGTTACTCTAGATGGTGAAGATGTTGTCGACTGCGAACCAATATTGGGTTATTTACATAGAGGGATGGAGAAAATTGCGGAAAACCGAACAATTATACAATATTTGCCTTATGTAACACGTTGGGATTATTTAGCTACTATGTTCACAGAAGCAATAACCATAAATGGACCCGAACAATTAGGCAATATTCAAGTACCTAAAAGGGCTAGTTATATCAGAGTCATTATGTTGGAGTTGAGTCGGATAGCTTCTCATTTGTTATGGCTCGGGCCTTTTATGGCGGATATTGGTGCGCAGACCCCTTTCTTCTATATTTTTCGAGAAAGGGAATTAATATATGACCTATTCGAAGCTGCAACCGGTATGCGAATGATGCATAATTATTTTCGTATTGGAGGAGTGGCTGCCGATCTACCCTATGGCTGGATAGATAAATGTTTGGATTTTTGCGATTATTTTTTAACAGGGGTTGCTGAGTATCAAAAACTTATTACCCGGAATCCTATTTTTTTAGAACGAGTTGAAGGCGTAGGCATTATTGGGAGAGACGAGGCATTAAATTGGGGTTTATCGGGACCAATGCTACGAGCTTCCGGAATAGAATGGGATCTTCGTAAAGTTGATCATTATGAGTCTTACGACGAATTTGATTGGCAGGTTCAATGGCAACGAGAAGGGGATTCATTAGCTCGTTATTTAGTACGAATCAGTGAAATGACAGAATCCATAAAGATTATTCAACAGGCTCTGGAAGGAATTCCAGGAGGGCCTTACGAAAATTTAGAAATCCGACGTTTTGACAGATTAAAAGATCCTGAATGGAATGATTTTGAATATCGGTTTATTAGTAAAAAACCTTCTCCAACTTTTGAATTGTCGAAACAAGAACTTTATGTGAGAGTTGAAGCCCCAAAAGGAGAATTGGGAATTTTTATGATAGGCGATCAGAGCGTTTTTCCTTGGAGATGGAAAATTCGCCCGCCAGGTTTTATCAATTTGCAAATTCTTCCTCAGTTAGTTAAAAGAATGAAATTGGCTGATATTATGACAATACTAGGTAGCATAGATATCATTATGGGAGAAGTTGATCGTTGAAATGATAATTGATACAACAGAAATAGAGGCTATCAATTCTTTTTCCAAATTGGAATCCTTAAAAGAAGTCTATGGGATCATATGGATGCTTGTCCCTATTTTGACTCTTGTATTAGGAATCACAATAGGTGTACTAGTAATTGTTTGGTTAGAAAGAGAAATATCTGCAGGAATACAACAACGTATCGGACCTGAATATGCCGGCCCTTTAGGAATTCTTCAAGCTCTAGCAGATGGGACAAAACTACTTTTGAAAGAGAACCTTATTCCATCTACAGGAGATACTCGTTTATTCAGTATCGGACCATCCATAGCAGTAATATCTATCTTTTTAAGTTATTCAGTAATTCCTTTTGGTGATCACCTTGTTCTAGCCGATCTTAGTATTGGTGTTTTTTTATGGATTGCCATTTCAAGTATTGCTCCCGTTGGACTTCTTATGTCGGGGTATGGATCAAATAATAAATATTCCTTTTTAGGTGGTCTACGGGCAGCTGCTCAATCAATTAGTTATGAAATACCATTAGCTCTATGTGTGTTATCAATATCTCTACGTGCGATTCGGTAAGACCTAAAATTTCTCCAAATTCTTTTCTTTCTAGAAACAAGGATAAAAAGATTTGATTGACTATATATATTTTTATTTTTCTTCAGCATTTGAGTTGATGAACTAAACCAGATAGTTATATGAGTGAAAGAAAACGGCTTCTAAATTTGCAGTAAAAAGGTTGAGTCTCATTTCCTATGTACAAGAATCAAATGGTGAAAAAAGTAAACATAAGCAATAGAGATTGTTTACCCCAAGATTCGTGAATTGTCATGATAGCTTGAAGCGGGTTCAAAAGATCAACTGTATGGAGTTTTTACTGTCTATTACCCTAGATGGATTTCTACAACGGTAGGGTTTTTTTGAAAGACAAAATGAGTGGATGGTTAGGAAGACTAAGATACACAAAGGATTAGTAATTGAGATTATGTAAGTTATCCAAGAGGATATTTCTGTACATAAAAGGAATTCAAATTGGGGCTTTACATTCGTAGAAATGATCAAGAAGTACTCCCCATGATTCTGATCCAGAGTATGTTCCTATCCACTGAGTAAGTAAATAACTATCAAGAACGAAGTAATCTTTTACTTTGGTTAAAGGCCCTTTTTCTAAGAAAGGAGAATAGGAATGAAATAAAATAAATCGAAATAGAAAGAAAAGAATATAATTGCAAAAGCAAAAAGGAGGGATGTCCTTTTTTGTTTCCTTTTTTTTTGTTTTTATTCTTTCCTATAATTCAATTTTAATTTTTATTTAGAGAGATAAAATTTTTGTCATGATTCATGAACTAATGGACTCTCTAATTTTTTTCGTAATTGAAAATTCGAGGTTGAAATGTCTATATGATATTGCTCTAAAGCACATTTTTTTATTTTATTTAATGATAGGGTTATTAATCAACGAAGCAAAATTAAAATTCTTAAAAGATGAGATAAATTCAGAAGCACTTATTTATTAGTTTTAAATATAGCAGACAGAATTCCATTGGTCTAATTTGGGACCCTAGGATAGATTTTGACTCTATCTGACAAACATATCAAGATAAAGAATAGGAAAGGGTCCCTTAGATTTATTTGTGACCTCTGAGGAGCCGTATGAGGTGAAAATCTCACGTACGGTTCTGTAATAGCGATGGGCACAGTGATGTTATCATCGACTATGATTATCTAACAGTTCAAGTACAGTTGATATAGTGGAAGCGCAGTCAAAATATGGTTTTTGGGGGTGGAATTTGTGGCGTCAACCCATCGGGTTTATCGTTTTTCTAATTTCTTCTCTCGCCGAGTGTGAAAGATTACCTTTTGATTTACCAGAAGCAGAAGAAGAATTAGTAGCAGGGTATCAAACCGAATATTCAGGTATCAAATTTGGTTTATTTTACATTGCTTCATATCTGAATCTACTAGTTTCTTCATTATTTGTAACAGTTCTTTACTTGGGAGGTTGGAATCTTTCTATTCCGTACATATTTGTTCCTGAGTTATTTGGCATAAATAAAAGGGGTAAAGTCTTTGGAACACTAATTGGTATCTTTATCACATTAGCCAAAACTTATTTGTTTTTGTTCATTCCTATTGCAACAAGATGGACTTTACCGAGGCTGAGAATGGACCAACTATTAAATCTTGGGTGGAAATTTCTTTTACCGATTTCTCTAGGTAATCTATTATTGACAACCTCGTCCCAACTTCTTTCACTGTAAAAGACCACAATATCCTAGATTCACGACTTGTCTCAAACAAGAGAAAGAAACAAGCATAAAATCTTTTTTATAGATATTCAACATATGCTCCCTATGATAACTGAATTCATAAATTATGGTCAACAAACAATACGAGCCGCCAGATACATCGGCCAAGGTTTCATGATTACCCTGTCCCACGCAAATCGTTTACCTGTAACTATTCAATATCCCTACGAAAAATTGATCACATCGGAACGTTTCCGAGGCCGAATACACTTTGAATTTGATAAATGCATTGCTTGTGAAGTATGTGTGCGTGTATGTCCTATAGATTTACCCGTTGTTGATTGGAAGTTGGAAACCGATATTCGAAAGAAACGATTGCTTAATTACAGTATTGATTTTGGAATCTGTATATTTTGTGGTAATTGCGTTGAGTATTGCCCAACAAATTGTTTATCAATGACCGAAGAATATGAACTTTCTACTTATGATCGTCACGAATTGAATTATAATCAAATCGCTTTGGGTCGCTTACCAATGTCAGTAATTGATGATTACACAATTCGAACAATTTCGAATTTACCTCAAATAAACAATGAATAAACCCTTAATTCGATTCAAAAAAATTACGAATTACGAAGGATTAGTTCGGATCTAAAACAATGAGATTTTTGCTTGGGCAATTCAAACTAGTGGTTGCTTAATGAGCCTCCTAGCTTAATTTAGATTGAAAACAAAACCGATTTCAATATTCTATATTATAATAGTAATGGTTTCAAAGTAGATAAATGATATCAAAAATAGATAGGTTAAAAATACTCTTTCGACGAATAAAGAATGTATAGTGGTCCAATAAAATAAAAGAATCTACGTCAATTCATACCCATTAGAATTTCATTCAATTAACAATTTCAAAGTATCATAAAAAATAGAAAAACTGCTTTTTCCTGGTCAGGTCAATAAAGTCATGAAATTATTCGTTTTTGATTTTTTATAAAAAATGGATTTATCTGAACCAATACATGATTTTCTTGTAGTCTTTCTAGGATCGGGTCTTATATTAGGGGGTCTAGGAGTGGTATTACTTCCCAATCCAATTTATTCGGCCTTTTCCTTGGGATTGGTTCTTGTTTGTACATCGTTATTCTATATTCTATCTAACTCCTATTTTGTAGCTGCTGCGCAGCTACTTATTTACGTAGGAGCTATAAATGTTTTAATCATTTTTGCTGTGATGTTCATGAATGGCTCAGAATATTACAAGGATTTTCATCTTTGGACCGTAGGAGATGGAATTACTTCGATAGTTTGTATAACTCTTTTTATTTCACTAATTACTACTATTTCAGATACGTCATGGTACGGGATTATTTGGACTACAAGATCAAACCAGATTATAGAGCAAGATTTTCTAAGTAATAGTCAACAAATTGGAATTCATTTATCAACAGATTTTTTTCTCCCATTTGAACTTATTTCAATAATCCTTTTAGTTGCTTTAATAGGTGCAATTGCTGTAGCTCGTGAATAAAAAATTTCTATTAAAACAAAACTAGAAATTAAAATAAAATTTTGTTCTGTCTTATCACATTCATTTTCCTTCAATTCTATTTGAATTCTAGCTGGATAAATAGAAAGACTTTAGGTCAATCTAGTACCAATATATTTCTTTGTTCCATACTTGTTATATACTAGTCAATTAAATTAGTTGAATTGTTGTTCATATTGAAAGGAGTAGAGATTGATAAGGAGTTGTTTAATGATTCTCGAACATGTACTTGTTTTGAGTGCCTATTTATTTTCTATCGGTATCTATGGATTGATCACAAGTCGAAATATGGTTAGAGCCCTTATGTGTCTTGAACTTATATTAAATGCGGTTAATATAAATTTTGTAACATTTTCTGATTTTTTTGATAATCGTCAATTAAAAGGAGACATTTTCTCAATTTTTGTTATAGCTATTGCAGCCGCTGAAGCAGCCATTGGACTGGCTATTGTTTCATCAATTTACCGTAACAGAAAATCAACGCGTATCAACCAATCAAATTTGTTGAATAATTAATATTAATCATCTAGATTCTAATATTGATAAATCTATTTTAATTAGCATGTTTACTACGTAAGGTATGATCTTGTTTGCAAAACATAAGAAATCAAAGTATTTTGGCCTCTCTCATATCTCATAAACCAATCCAGAAAGGGGTTGATTAGAAAATTATGATAACTCATTGATTCATCTGGTATCTAAATATATGATTCGTTTCTAAGTTTACTAGATCGAAAATTTATAACATTCAAAAACGTATAGACCCAATGTCACATTCAGTAAAGATTTATGATACGTGTATAGGATGTACTCAATGTGTCCGAGCCTGCCCCACCGATGTATTAGAAATGATACCTTGGGACGGTTGTAAGGCTAAACAAATTGCTTCTGCTCCACGAACAGAGGACTGTGTTGGTTGTAAGAGATGTGAATCCGCCTGTCCAACAGATTTCTTGAGTGTCCGAGTTTATTTATGGCATGAAACAACTCGCAGTATGGGTCTAGCTTATTGATACGTTCGAGAAAACTCTACTTGAATCCATTAAATTTTTTTACCGACAAACCTGTGCTCGAAAATCAAAATATTTTGAGCACGGGTTTTTTTGGTCCAAGTGTATCTTGTCTTTACTACGAATTATTTTCCTTGGTTAACAATAATTGTCGTTTTTCCGATATTTGCGGGTTCTTTAATTGTCTTTCTTCCCCATAAAGGAAATAGGGTAATTCGGTGGTATACCATATGTATATGTATTTTAGAACTCCTTCTAACAACTTATGCATTTTGTTATCATTTCCAATCGGATGATCCATTAATACAACTAGTAGAGGATTATAAATGGATAGATTTTTTTGATTTCCATTGGAGATTAGGAATAGATGGACTTTCTATAGGACCCATTTTATTAACAGGATTTATCACTACTTTAGCGACTTTAGCGGCTTGGCCAGTTACTCGAGATTCTAGATTATTCCATTTTCTCATGTTAGCAATGTACAGTGGTCAAATTGGATCATTTTCGTCTCGGGACCTTTTACTTTTTTTCATCATGTGGGAGTTAGAATTAATTCCTGTTTATCTACTTCTAGCCATGTGGGGAGGAAAGAAACGTCTGTACTCAGCTACAAAGTTTATTTTGTACACGGCCGGGGGTTCTGTTTTTCTCTTAATGGGAGTTTTGGGTATTGCTTTATATGGTTCTAATGAACCAACATTAAATTTTGAAACATCAGTTAATCAGTCATATCCTGTGGTTTTAGAAATAATCTTCTATATTGGATTTTTTATTGCTTTTGCTGTCAAATCGCCCATTATCCCCCTACACACATGGTTACCAGATACCCATGGAGAAGCACATTACAGTACTTGTATGCTTCTAGCCGGAATCTTATTAAAAATGGGAGCGTATGGATTAATTCGAATCAATATGGAATTATTACCTCATGCCCATTCTATATTTTCTCCTTGGTTGATGATAATAGGTACAATACAAATAATCTATGCAGCTTCAACATCTCTTGGCCAACGTAATTTAAAAAAAAGAATAGCCTATTCCTCTGTCTCTCATATGGGTTTCATAATTATAGGAATTAGTTCTCTAACCGATACGGGACTTAATGGAGCCCTTTTACAAATAATCTCTCAT